CAAAAGTAAGTAAATAAATCCGAAACATATAAAATGCGGTTAATCCAGCTGTAAAAAAAGCTATTATTGCGAAAGGTGGTGAATACAACCAACTATCATTAAGAATTTCATCTTTGGACCAAAAACAAGCAAGGGGGGGAATACCACAAAGAGAAAATGTACCTAATAAAAAAGAAGTTTTGGTAATTGGCACGTGCTTTCTTAACCCGCCCATAAGAACCATATTCTGGCTTTTATCTGGAGCGTATCCAACAATAGCTTCCATTGAATGAATAGTTGATCCAGATCCTAAAAACAACAAGGCTTTCGAATAAGCATGAGTAATCAAATGAAATAAAGCGGCTCGATAAGACCCCATACCTAGAGCTAACATCATATAACCCAATTGCGACATGGTAGAATAGGCTAAACCTTTCTTAATATCTTTTTGAGCAAGGGCTAAAGTAGCTCCTAATAATACTGTTATTATACTTATCAAAAATATTAGATTCATTATGTACGGTATCACTATGAAAAGCGGAAGAAGGCGAACTACAAGAAAAATTCCCGCTGCTACCATAGTAGCGGCATGGATAAGAGCCGAAATAGGAGTAGGCCCTTCCATGGCATCAGGTAACCATACATGAAGAGGGAATTGTGCAGACTTAGCAACTGCGCCAGTAAATAATAGAAAGGCGCATAAAGTAACAAATAAAAAGTGAACCTCATTATTATAAATCAAGTTATTAAATATTTCGAACAAATCCTGAAATTCGAAACTACCTGTTATCCAATAAAAACCTAAGATTCCTAATAATAAACCAAAATCCCCTACACGATTAGTTACAAATGCTTTTTGACAAGCACTTGCCGCATTAGGTCGTGTGAACCAAAACCCTATTAATAGATACGAACACATTCCAACCAATTCCCAAAAAATATAAATTTGTATGAAATTCGAACTTGTAACTAATCCCAACATTGACGTATTGAAAAAACTCATATAAGCAAAAAATCTCAAATATCCTTGATCATGAGACATATAATTGTCACTATAAAAAAGAACCAGAATTCCAATTGTAGTGATTAATATTGACATAATAGAAGTAAGTGGATCAATAAAGTGTCCGAACTCGAAAGAAAAATCATTATTGATGGTCCAAGACCATACGTATTGATAGATAGTACTTCTATCTATTTGCTGAATAGATAGATCCACTGAAAAAATCATAACTATACTTAACAAAAAAATACTAGGCAAAGCCCACATACGACGAAGATTTTTTGTTGCCGTTGGAAAAAGTACAAGTCCCACTCCTATTAACATAGGAACTGGAAGTGGAATGAAAGGTATCATCCAGGAATATTGATATATATGTTCCATAAAAATAATAACTTTTTTTTTTTATTTTTTTTTAATTAATATTAATTGTTTCTGATTCACCGGTTCTTATCTTATCTCTTTTAAAAGGTATTATTAAAACAAGGTATCAAAAAAAACTTAAATGGAATTTTCTATTCATAGTTATTTTGAACCTTTCTCAACTACTTCAAAAATTTCCAAGTTAAAAGTGGAAAAATGATATAACATGATATAACTAAGTTACTAGTGAAAAATAACTAATTATTTTATTTTATACTAAGTACTAAGTAAGATTTTTAAGAAAATATAGCAAATAGAAAATATAGCAAATTCCAATTTCAATTATTATTCCCTATTACGATAATTTATGTACATGTATCAAGACTAAAAAAATTAGACCAGAAGTACTTGATTTTGATATAAATCATAAGATGACCCATAACGTTCCCCAATAAAAAAATTAGGTATTTATTTTAGTTTGTTTATTCAGAATCATTAACTAGTTTATTTCGGGACTGATTGATTGTGTTCCATTCCAATAAATAGAATTTCAAAAGCAATTACTAGAAAAAAAGCAAAAGATTAAAGTTTTTTTATTAGGTACGTAAGGATTCTTAAGTTTGTTCGATGCTTTTTTATGTACAAATGCATCATGCCGAAAACCAACAGAGATAGAAGGAGAAAGTCTTTTACAGAAATAGAAAGGGAGAGGCTTTTGCTTTTTTTTAATCAACTTCACAACCAATTCAATTTTTATTATTATTATATATATGGCATACTCCATCTATAGATATTGATTTGAGGAGGGATAAAAAGGTATCACAAATACCCCCGAAATACGAATTATTCTTCCTCAGATATTATATAGAAATAGAATAGAAATTGAAAAAAAAAAAATGATTTGTTTTAAATAATAAATGTCTTTCACATCCAAATTTTTGCAATGAATAACTTTTTGTTTTTTGAATGGCAGTTCCAAAAAAACGTAGTTCTATATTAAAAAAACGTATTCATAAAAATATTTGGAAAAAACGGGGATACTGGGCCGCGTTGAAAGCTTTTTCATTAGCGAAATCCCTTTCTACCGGGAATTCAAAAAGTTTTTTTTGTACGACAAATAACAAATAAATAATAAAACGTTGGAATAATTTGAATCAACTTGACTCCAAAAATGAGCCAGTTTCGTTTTGAACTTATACTATATTTTTTAATATAGAATAATAGAAGTAAAAAAAAATCGAAATAAAAAAGTAAATAGTAAATAATGATTTTCATTCCCTAATGTTTTGAATTTAAAAAAAGAATAAACACAAAATTGATAGTTTTGCCCTTATTTGTATTTGAATATGTTTTTAATTCTCGAGATGGGGATTCTTATTTTCCCCATCCCCCCCTCCACTTATAAAAAAAACAATTTCTATTTCTATTTATGCTATAGAACAGCAGATATAAAATCTTTAGACAAAAGCAAGGGGTTGTTGAAACTTGACACTAATTATTAAGTATAAAACTTTTTTGGTAACTTTCTAAATCACCATATATTCCCTATCCCGCACTTTCACTCCAATTGAGAAAAGCGTCCTTTCCCATTTCATTTAGGCGGATATTCTATAAAACTCTAAAAACAGTATGAAAATTAGAAGTAATAAAATAATAAAAAACCCTATGTTTTGTTTGAAAGGGAGGATCCCTCTAAAAATATCTCTTTTTAGAATTCGGATTTAGAATAGAAAAGAAAGAATTTTTTGAAGGAGGACAATAGAAATCGAAATTTTTTTATATGAGATGTCCAGCCCAATACCTAATTAGTTTGATAAATCCTAAGATAAATTCATATTGAAAAAAACCTAATTGTTATTTGTTTTTTTTTTGTTTTAGATTCAAAAAATCAGATAAATGAGAAATTAATCATTAAAAAATGAAAAAAAAAAAAAAACAAAAAAGAAAGAACTTCTTTTTTGTTTTTCCCTGAATGGAAGTAAGAACTTTTTAGTTACAACAGTTCGATTTTCTTTTTATGAAAACAAAACATAAACATGAATTCTTAAAACTTCGATTGTTATTGTTAAGTTAAATAAGACTGAAACCTTAAATAACTAAATAAGACGACAAAAAAGAGACTCGTTCAATCTCTATTGAAACAAGTTTTTATTCATCAATTGAATGCTTCCTAAAAATAAAAAGTATTTCATTGAAATTGCCTTTTTCAATCTCGACAATTGAATAAAAATAAGTTAGTATGAGTTCAACCAAGCCGCTATGGTGAAATCGGTAGACACGCTGCTCTTAGGAAGCAGTGCTAGAGCATCTCGGTTCGAGTCCGAGTGGCGGCATAACATCGTCTAAAAGATATATAAAAAGTCCTATAATGAATTGAATTTCTGATATCCATTCTGTATACTTCAGGGACTCTCCTTTTATTATAATTTTTTTATTTATGATATTTTCAACTTTCGAACATATATTAACTCATATATCGTTTTCGGTTGTTTCAATTGTAATTACAATTCATTTGATAACCTTATTAGTCGATGAAATCTTAGGACTATATGATTCATCAGAAAAGGGAATGGTAGCTACCCTTTTCTGTCTAACAGGATTATTAGTCACTCGTTGGATTTATTCGGGGCATTTCCCATTAAGTGATTTATATGAATCATTAATCTTTCTTTCGTGGAGTTTCTCCATTATTCATAGGATTTTCTATTTTAAAAAACATAAAAATCATTTAAGCGCAATAATCACGCCAAGTGCTATTTTTACCCAAGGCTTTGCAACTTCGGGTTTGTTAACCAAAATGCATCAATCCGGAATATTAGTACCCGCTCTCCAAGTTCAGTGGTTAATGATGCACGTAAGTATGATGGTATTAAGCTATGCAACTCTTTTATGTGGATCATTATTATCCACAGCCTCTCTAGTCATTACATTTCAAAAAGTGATAAGGATTTTTGGGAAAAACAATAATTTATTAAATGGAACTGTAACTGAGTCATTTTCCTTCGGTGAAATACAATACATGAATGGAAAAACCGACGTTTTACTAAACACTTCTTTTTTGTCTGCTTCTGTTACAAATTATTACAGGTATCAATTGATTCAACAATTGGATCATTGGAGTTATCGTATTATTGGTCTGGGATTTTTCTTTTTAACCGTCGGTATTCTTTCGGGAGCAGTATGGGCTAATGAGGCATGGGGATCATATTGGAATTGGGATCCAAAGGAAACTTGGGCATTTATTACTTGGGCTATATTTGGAATTTATTTACATACTCGAACAAATAAAAATTTGGAAGGTGTAAATTCCGCAATTGTAGCTTCCATGGGCTTTCTTATACTTTGGATATGCTATTTCGGGGTCAATCTATTAGGAATAGGGTTACACAGTTATGGCTCATTTAATTAACAATTAACATCTAATTGAAATTAACAATTAACATTTAATTGAATTGCAAATTGAAGAAAAGAAAGGGCTTGATGAAGACAAACATAGGACAATGCATATATATAAACGAAACTGAGTGGAACCCGCCGAGAACCTTTTGAATCAAGTAGTGTAGTGATTCAAAAGGTTCTCACAAACCCCAAAGGAATTTGGTTACAATTCAAATTTCTTTTTTTTTTTATTTAATATTTAACTTAAATTTAAGAGAAGAAAAAAAAGACTTCTTTTTTCATTGGACAACGAACTCTTTTAAAAATTATAGGATTTCTTTTTATTTTTTTTTTTTTTTTGTTTTATTCATGAAAATTATCTATAAAAAAAATTAGATAGAATAGCTTCAACCTTGTCGACTGATAATGAAAGAAAAAAATCCGGATAAATACCAATACCAAGTACAGGTAGAAAAATAGAGATCAAAACAAATAACTCCCGCGGTCCAGAATCAAAAAAATAAGAGTTTGGGGCATTAAATAGCTTGTACCCGTAGAACATTTGCCGTAACATAGATAATGAATAAATAGGAGTTAATATCATTCCAATTGCCATTACAAAAGTAATTAGTACTTTTGACATTAAAAAATATTTTTGGCTGGTAATTATTCCAAAAAACAATATCAATTCCGCAACAAAACCACTCATGCCCGGTAATGCAAGGGAAGCCATTGATAAGATACTAAATATCGTGAATATCTTTGGAATTGGTATAGCCAGCCCGCCCATTTCGTCGAGATAACCACGGCGTATTCTATCATAACTCGTTCCTGCCAAGAAAAAAAGCGCAGCGCTACTAAATCCATGAGAAATTATTTGTAAAATGGATCCGTTGAGTCCCGTATCGGTTATCGAGCCAATTCCTATAATTATGAAACCCATATGCGATACGGAGGAATAGGCGATTCTTTTTTTTAAATTGCGTTGGCCAAGAGATGTTGAAGCTGCATAAATTATTTGCATTGTACCCACTATGATCAACCAGGGAGAAAATATAGAATGAGCGTGCGGTAATAGTTCCATATTGATCCGAACCAAGCCATATGCTCCCATTTTTAATAATATTCCGGCTAGAAGCATACAAGTACTGTAATGGGCCTCTCCATGGGTGTCTGGTAACCATGTATGTAAAGGTATAATCGGTGATTTAACAGCAAAAGCAATAAGAAATCCAATATAGAATAGTATTTCCAGTACCACGGGATACGATTGATTAGCTAATATTTCCAAATTTAATGTTGGTTCATTGGAACCATATAAACTGATACCCAAAACTCCTATTAATAGAAAAACGGAACCCCCTGCCGTGTACAAAATAAACTTTGTAGCTGAATAAAGACGTTTCTTTCCACCCCATGCGGATAGAAGTAGATAAACAGGAATTAATTCTAACTCCCACATGATAAAAAAAAGTAAAAGGTCTCGAGAAGCAAATGATCCTATTTGACCGCTGTACATTGCTAACATCAAGAAATGGAATAATCGGGAATTCCGAGTAACCGGCCAAGCCGCTAAAGTTGCTAAAGTGGTGATAAATCCCGTCAGTAAAATAGGTCCTAGGGAAAGTCCATCTATTCCCAATCTCCAGTAAAAACCAAAAAAATTGATCCATTTAGAATCCTCTGCCAGCTGGATTAATGGATCGTCCAATTGGAAATGATAACAGAATACATAGGTCGTTACAAGGAATTCTAAGACGCAGATATATATAGTATACTCACGAGTCGCCTTATTTCCTCTATGCGGGAGAAAGAAAATTAAAGAACCCGCGGTTATCGGAAAAACTACAATTATTGTTAACCAAGGAAAATAATTCGTGGTAAAGACAAGATACATTCGAACCAGACAAACCCGTACTCGAAAAAGGGAATGTATTCCCTTTTTCGAGTACGGGTTTTGTCGGCAATCGGTAAGTAAAAAATGTATTCAAAATACATTCAAGTGGGGTTGGGGGGAGCGTATCAATATCAATAAGCTAGGCCCATGCTTCGAGTTGTTTCATGCCATAAATAAACTCGAACACTCAAGAAATCCGTTGGACAGGCAGATTCACATCTCTTACAACCAACACAATCCTCTGTTCTTGGAGCAGAAGCAATTTGCTTAGCTTTACATCCGTCCCAAGGTATCATTTCTAATACATCCGTGGGACATGCTCGAACACATTGAGTACACCCTATACATGTATCATAAATCTTTACTGAATGTGACATTGGAGCTAGCAATTTTTGAACTCATAAATTTTCGATCTAGTAAATTTGTAAATGAATCATATATTTAAACACCAGATGAATCAATGATTTACCAGAATTTTTCTAATCAATCCATTTCTGGATCAACTCATAAGAGGGAACAAAGATACTTTGATTTCTTACGTTTTCGCAAACATGATCATTATATATGCTAATTCGAATTGATGAATATTCTGATTTCTAAATATTATTTTTATTTATTCAACAAAGTTGATTGATTGATACGAGTCGATTTTCTGTTACGATAAATTGACGAAACAATAGCTGATCCGATAGCTGCTTCAGCGGCTGCAATAGCTATAAGAAAAATTGAGAAAATATCTCCTTTTAATTGCCGACTATCAAAAAAATCGGAAAATGTTACAAAATTTATATTAACCGCATTTAGTATAAGTTCAAGACACATCAGGGCCCGAACCATATTTCGGCTCGTGATCAATCCATAAATACCAATAGAAAATAAATAAGCACTCAAAACAAGTACATGCTCGAGCATCATTGACTAACTCCGTACCAATTTCAATTCATTTCAATATGAACAATAATTCAAGTGATTTGATTGGTTAGAATACAACAAGTATAGAACCAAAAAATATATTGCTAATAGATCGAATCTAAAAACTTCTATTTTATACATGAAACGGTATTCAAATAGAATTGAAGGCAAATGGATGCGATAACACAAAAAAAAAATTGAATTTGGATTGCTGTTGCTAGTTATAAAGATTTTTTACTGACGAGCCACGGCAATTGCACCTATCAAAGCAACTAAAAGAATTATCGAAATGAGTTCAAATGGAAGAAAAAAGTCGGTTGATAAATGAATTCCAATTTGTTGACTATTACTTATCAAATCTTGCTCTATAATCTGGTTGGATCGTGTAGTCCAAATAATCCCGTACCATGACGTATCTAGAATAGTAGTGATTAACGACAAAAAAATACTTGTACAAACCAGAGAAGTAACCCCATCCCCAATAGTCCAAAGATAAAAATGAAAATCTCTGGAATATTCTGAACCATTCATGAACATTACAGCAAATATGATTAAAACATTTACAGCTCCTACGTAAATAAGGAGCTGCGCAGCAGCTACAAAGGGTGAATTTGATAGAATATAGAATAAGGATATACAAACAAGAACCAATCCCAACGAAAAGGCCGAATAAATTGGGTTGGTAAATAATACCACTCCCAGACCTCCTAATATAAGACCCGATCCTAAAAAAACTAAAAGAAAATCATGTATTGGTCCAGGCAAATCCATTATATTAAAATAAGAGATAAATAAATCGAAATGCTTTTTCATGACCTTATTGAATCGACCAGGAAAAATTCTTTTATGAGACATTCTCGATTGAATTAAATTCGAATCTAATAGGTGTGAATTGATGCGGGTACTGTTATTGGATCCATTTCCTTCTTTTCTTTATTCGAAATCACAGTTTGAAATTGAAAGTCTATAACTTTAAGCAAGGGAGTTACCCGTTTTTTCTTTGAGACGAATTCAAAACTGTTCGAATTGTAAAATCGTAAATTACTGACATTGGTAAACGCCCTAAAGCAATGTGATTGTAATTCAATTCGTGACGGTCGTAAGTAGCAAGTTCATATTCTTCAGTCATTGATAAACAATTTGTTGGACAATACTCAACGCAGTTCCCACAAAAAATACAAATTCCGAAATCAATACTGTAATTAAGCAATCGTTTCTTTCGAATATCCGTTTCCAATTTCCAATCAACAACCGGCAGATCGATAGGACATACACGAACACATACTTCACAAGCAATACATTTATCAAATTCAAAATGGATTCGACCGCGGAAACGCTCCGATGCGATTAATTTTTCATAAGGGTATTGAATAGTTACGGGTAACCGATTTGCTTGGGATAAGGTAATCATGAAACTTTGACCAATGTACCTTGCAGCTCGTACGGTTTGTTGACCATAATTCATGAACCCAGTTACCATAGGGAGCATATCGTGAATATCTATGAATAATTTTATTTTTTTCTTTCTCTTGTTTGAGGCAAGCCGTGAATATGGTATTCTCCTTTTTCTTTACCTTTACAGTGAAAAGAGTTGGGAAGAGGTTGTTAATAATAGATTACCGAGAGAAATAGGTAAAAGAAATTTCCAGCCAAGATTTAATAGTTGGTCCATTCTTAGTCTAGGTAAAGTCCATCGTGTTGTGATAGGAATGACCAAAAACAAATAAGTTTTAGTTAATGTAATAAAGATACCAATTGTCGTTCCAAAGATTCCATCCGCTTTATTTATTCCAAATAGCTCAGGAACAAATATGTACGGAATGGAAAGATCCCAGCCGCCCAAGTAGAGAACTGTTACAAATAATGAGGAAACTAATAGATTTAAATAGGAAGCAACGTAAAATAAACCAAATTTGATCCCTGAATATTCGGTTTGATAGCCTGCTACTAATTCTTCTTCTGCTTCTGGTAAATCAAAAGGTAATCGTTCGCATTCTGCTAGGGAAGAAATTAGAAAAACGATAAACCCTATAGGTTGACGCCACAAATTCCACCCCCAAAAACCATATTTTGATTGCGCCCCGACTATATCAACTGTACTTGAACTATTAGATAATCATAGTCGGTGATAACATTACTGTTCCCATCGCTATTACAAAACCGTACATGAAATTTTCACCTCATACGGCTCCTCATCCTCATGGCCACAAATAAATGTAAGGACCGGGCAAGTATTAGTTATCTTGATATGGTTATAGGATTGATAGAGTCAAAATTTCTTGGAAGGTCCCCAATTATACCAATGGAATTCTGTCTGCTATAAAAAAAATCAAAAAGTATTTCTGAATTGATCTCATCCTTTAATAATTTCCATTTTTTTGTTGAGTAATAACTTAATAAATCCTTTAATAAAATACTCTTTGTAGAAATATCTATTGATATTTCGAGCCATCATCATCATTAGTTCCTAAATCATAACACAAATTAAAGATATGAAAGAAATAATAAAAACAATCTCTTTTGCTTCTATTGGAATTGTTATTTTTTTCTATTTTTTTTGTTCCTCTTCTTCTTTTGGAGAAAAAGGGGGCCTAAAAGGAGTAAAGGATTATTTCGTTCCTGATAGTCATTTATTTAATTGGTGGATAGGAGCATACTCTGAATCGGAATTGTGGGGAATACTACCTCATCATTTCTACCAACTTTAAGCCCCAATTAGTATTCATTCTTTTTATGTTATGCAGAAGTGCCCCTTTAGTTAATTTACATAAGCCCTATTACTAATCCTTTGTGTGTATTTTAGTGTTTCTTACCATCCACCCATTTTTTTTTCAATCCCCCGTTGTATTGTAATACATATAAACGATAGTGAAAACTCCATACGGTTGACTTTTGAGCCCGCTTCAAGCCAGGATGACCAATCAACCCATCTTGGGGGTAAAGGGCTTCTTCTACTTTTGTTTACTTTCATTTACCTACTGTATATCGGAAATGAGACTCAATCCGCTTTTACTGCGAATTTATAAGTTGTTTTCTTTCGCTCATATATAACTATCTAATTTTTTTTTATTAACCTAAAGAATAAATAAATGAAGAAAAAATGCGGATATATATTCAATTTCTTATTCAATTTCTTTTTTTTCTAGAACGAAAAGAAGAATAGGGAAAATAAAAGTTTATGTTTTAGCGAATCGCACGTAGAGATATTGATAAAACACATAAAGTTAATGGTATTTCATAACTAATCGATTGAGCAGCAGCTCGCAGACCACCTAAAAAGGAATATTTATTATTTGATCCATATCCTGACATAAGAAGTCCAATAGGAGCAATGCTTGAAATGCCAATCCATAAAAAAATACCAATATTGAGATCTGCTAAAACAAGGTGATAACTAAAAGGAATTACTGAATAACTTAGTAAAATTGATATGACTGCTATAGATGGTCCAATACTGAATAAACGAGTATTTCCTCTAGATGGAAGAAGACTCTCTTTGAAAAGTAGTTTTGTCCCATCTGCTAAAGCTTGAAGAATTCCCAAGGGGCTGGCGTATTCAGGTCCAATACGTTGTTGTATTCCTGCAGATATTTCTCTTTCTAACCACACAATTACTAGTACATCAATTGTGATTCCTAATACAAGAGTAAAACTAGGGGCAAACACCCATATGGTCTCATAGACCTCTTTTAAGAATTCCAATCGGGAAAAAGAATTGATATCTTGTACTTCTGTTGTAGCAATTATCATTTCAACGATCAACTTCTCCCATAATGATATCTATACTACCTAGTATCGTCATAATATCAGCCAATTTCATTCTTTTAACTAACTGAGGAAGAATTTGCAAATTGATAAAACCCGGTGGGCGAATTTTCCACCGCCAAGGAAAACTGCTTTGATCTCCTATCAGAAAAACTCCCAATTCTCCTTTAGGGGCTTCGACTCTCACATAAAGTTCTTGGTTCGGTAACTCAAAAGTAGGAGAAGGTTTTTTACTAATGAATCGATCTTCAAAATCATTCCATTCTGGATCGCTTTCTCTATCAAAGCATCGTATTTCTAAATTCTCGTAGGGCCCCCCCGGAATTCCTTCCAAAGCCTGTTGAATAATTTTTACGGATTCGGTCATTTCACCGATTCGGACTAAATAACGAGCTAATGAATCTCCTTCTTTTTGCCACTGGACTTCCCAATCAAATTCTTCGTAACACTCATAATGATCAACTTTACGAAGATCCCATTCTATTCCAGACGCTCGTAGCATTGGTCCTGATAAACCCCAATTTATTGCTTCTTCTCCACCAAAAGTGCCTACTCCTTCAACTCGTTCTAAAAAAACTGGGTTTCGCGTAATAAGTTTTTGATATTCAACAACCCCCGTTAAAAAATAATCACAGAAATCAAAACATTTATCTATCCAGCCATGAGGTAAATCAGCCGCGATCCCTCCGATACGAAAATAATTATGCATCATTCTCATACCGGTGGCAGCTTCGAAGAGATCATATACTAATTCTCTTTCTCTGAAAATATAGAAGAAAGGGGTCTGTGCACCAATATCTGCCATAAAAGGGCCAAGCCATAACAGATGAGAGGCTATACGACTCAACTCCAACATAATTACTCTGATATAGCTGGCCCTTTTAGGTACTTGAATATTTCCTAACTCTTCTGGTCCATTTACAGTTATTGCTTCTGTGAACATAGTAGCTAAATAATCCCAACGTGTTACATAAGGCAGATATTGTATAATTGTTCGGTTTTCCGCAATTTTTTCCATCCCTCTGTGTAAATACCCCAATATTGGTTCACAGTCAATAACATCTTCACCATCTAGAGTAACGATGAGACGAAGAACACCATGCATTGATGGGTGGTGAGGTCCCATATTTACTCTCATAAGGTCTTTTCCTGTAGTTAGTATACTCATAGGTTTTTCCTTGATTCATACTTACGTGAATTGTTGAAAACGAAAAGAAGTTATCAAGAGTCAAAATCTAATAAATCAATAATTCAAATTTTTTTTATTCTTATTCGTTTTTCAAATTAACGATTTTTTGACTCCCGAATATTCAACTGACTAATTAATTCTTTATAACGTACTCCATTTTTCTTTGACAAATAGGATAGTAACCGTTGGCGTTTTTCCAGAATTTTCCGTAGACCCCTCTGAGATAAATAGTCTTTTTTGTGCAATTCCAAATGGGAAGTAAGTCTTTGTATTTTATTGGTGAAACTGAATACTTGAAATTCAACAGACCCGCTCTTTTCTTTTTTTTTTTCTTGAAAAGCGTGAAAGGTAACTGAGATGAATGAATTTTTTACCATAAACCGAAATCCCCTTTTCCCTTTCTTTTACTTTTAATACGAAATTTACTGATCAGTAATAATAATGCTAGTCATTTGAATTTGATATACACAATCATTTTAAGGTCGTTATGAACTTCCCATAAAATCAATCAACAATCAATACAATTTTCAATTTCATTAGGGATCAAAAAGGATGGTATATTTCTTCAAAACAGAAAAACCAGACCGAAAAAAAGATTCTGTTGATTCATTTATAGATCTAACTAATATGTATATCATTAAAGCGGTATCATGTATCATAATGGAGTGTAAGACAAGGCATGTGTGCCTCTCTTTGTTTTCATATACCAGGCATGATACGTGATCGATAAGAAAAACGTACTAGTAAAAAAATTCCAATCGTGGGTACATATATATTCTTATCATACTGAAACGACTGCTGTTATTGGTATTAAACCAATAACGATTCATACAAACTAAATCTTCTAATCGATAATTGGGCCAAAGAAAGAACTTTAATTTAATTAGTTTATTTTTCTTTCTAGCAAGATCCTTGCTTTTATCCAAAATGGGAACGCTTTTTTTTACGTTATTATAAAATACGGAATTTCTCTGACTACCATTTCTATTCTTCCAATTAAAACAAATTAGAGTTCTCAATTCTCTACGACGGTTGGGGAAGAAAATATTTTCAGGAACAAGCAAATCATAATTATTTTTGTCTCGATTTCCAGTCATTCTTTGATGTCTTGCAATGGATTCATAAATTTTTTTTTTATCAACATCGCCCTTTTCTCGGTATCTTTTAGTAATTTGGCGCTTATTTTTCTGAATCAATGAAATACCTACGATTTGATATATAAAAAACTGTCCATCATTTTTTACAGACAGACGAAGCGGTTCGATAATCAATATTCCGCTTTTCACCAATTCTGTAAGAGTTAAATCTTTCTGAATCATCAAAATATCCAGACACATTTCTCTCCCTTGAATATAGGATATAGAAATTTCTCTTGGATTTATTAGTCGAAGCAGGAGAGAATAGATTTTGATATTATTGATTATTCTTTGATTTGAAAACTCATCCCATCTCAACTGAAAACTCAAGTAGTTTTTTAGTAAGAAATAAAGTTCTGCTTTTATGTTGCTCTTGTATTGCTTTTTCTTTCTATGTTTTTTGATGTCTGATCCCGAAGAATTTTCTTCAACATCTTTTTCTTGGTTTGAGAGAACTGATTCAAGACTTACCCGGTTTTGTACATCTGATCCAGGATTCCCTTGATCTCTGGGTTCTTTTTCTTCTTGACTTCCAGTGTCTAATTCAAGAGAGTTTTTTTGATTCGATGATATAAAAATAAAAGGATCTTGCTTTTTCTTTCCAGTTATGCTTTTATTACCATTTTCATTTCCATTAAAATTGAAAAGAAGGAATTTGATTGGTATAATCCACGGTTTCATTTTATATGCATTCAAAAGTAGCACTAATTCTCGGAAGAACCAAAGTTCCATATTTGATATAGGACAACTTAGTATTTCGTCATTCATTCCCATCCAATCAAAAAAAGTTCTTTTTTGGTTGAATAGGTTAATTTCTTCATCTGCATGAATTGTAAGATACAAAAGATCTTTCTTATTAATTTCATCAATTATTTGATACTTATTATTCCCAATCTTAATATTTGGATTCCTGTTGGTACCAATATCAACCCAGAATTCAATATCAATCTTATTTCTAAGACAAAAATTGATAATCCGCCAATCAAAATATTTTCTATCCGAAAATTTCTCCATATCTATAGTATCATTTTCTTCTAGATAACCTTTAAAAGGGTTAGGTATAATTTTAAAAGGGTTAGGTATAAATATATCAAACAAATTTCTTTTCTTTATGTTGTAATTATAAAAGAGTTCTTTTTTATTATTTACTTGGAATAGTGATTTATGAATATATGAGTCTTTCTTGTTTTCATAATGAATAGATTTATATGATAAAAGAGCATATCTATAGTGTTTTTTAAAATTATATTTTTGTTTTTGATTCTGTAATGGACCCGCCTCAAAAAAATTTTGTTTGTCATAATGAGTTAATCTATTTTTTTCATATGAAATCTTTTTGTGGAAATCTTGATTTTGGGCCATACAGTGTTGATTGGCTCTATTTCTCCATTTTTGTGGTACTAATCTAGGCCATTTTATCCGAGATAAATCATATTGATATTGATAATGCCCCCTTAACCAGTTTTTCCATTGATTGATTTCAAAATTCCAAAAAGGTTTATATCTTAATTCGTAATCAAATATTCCTTGTTTTTGAAAATAATCTTTTATTTCCTTCTTAAGAAAAAGGGATGTTCCGCCATATTTAAGGACCGATCTTAAATTAGAAAAGTGAATAAGTTGGGGTTGTGATAATTTGTAAAATACATATGCTTGTGATTGTGAAAAAGAAAATAAATCACAAAAAATCTTTGAATTCTCATTACTAACCTTCGGAAGTGGTTTTTTTATAGTCAAAATAAAGCGAATTCTATTTTGATTGGGTTTATTAATGCTTTCCTGATTTGTTTCATTATTGTTGATGTTTTTCTCAATAATTTTTATTTTTTTTGGTGATTCAAAAAAAAGTTTTGCATTGATTCTTGGAATATTGAGGATAGCTAGAAAAATATTTATGTACATCCTTTCAATGAAAAATTTTATAAAAAAATATGATTTACAGATTAATCGAGTATTTTTTTTTTTTAATATTTGCCAAATTCTTTTTGATGATCCTACTATTTTAGTAGGATAACTTATTTTGTTCGAACTAATATTTATTTCGTGAGTTATCAGTCCTTTTTTCTTTTCTTTTGTAATTTTTTCTATTTGATTTCTTATTATGTTTGTTCTATTAGTCAAATCTTTTATTTTTTTTTCTGGCAGTGATAAATTTGTCCAATCCATAGATAGAATTTGAACGGTCGATTTGGGAATCATCTCATTACTGATTATCAAATCTTTTTTAATTTCACCAAATTCATCTATTTCTCTCAATCCAAATAATGGATTTTGATTTGTTTTTGAAAGTTCTTTTACTCTTCCTTTTTCTTTTAGAAATAGAATTAGAATGCTTTCTATGCTCCATTTTTTTGTTTCGTTTGTGGCTTTTTGAAAAAATTTTCTTCTTTCTTTTAAAACGCTTAAAAACTTTGTTTTCATTTTCAATTTTCTAATTTTTTTTTTGAGTTCTTTAAAAATGGGTTCAGAAAATGAAGGTCGTTTTCGGGGAGGACCAAAGGGCAATTCCGCTTCCATTCCCCAAACTGTTAAAAAACAGAAATTTTTTTCTTGTCCTTTTTTCATTGCATTTTTATGAAGGGATTGTACCTTAGATCTGTGCCAGGGTTTCAGGCAAAAAGGAAATAGGATCCTTATCTGAATACCCTCTGTTAACCAGTTTTTCGGAAATTCCCCTTCGGATAATTGAATACCACTATAGGTGCATTTAATATGCATTTCCCTATTCCAATCCTTTAAATCTTCGGACCACTCGGGAATTTGAAATAATAGCATGCGAGCAATATTCTTAGCTATTATCAATGAAGGTAATATAATATATTTTCGAAGAATCGATTGAGTTAATAACACAAAACTTCGCAGCGCTTGAGCAAAAAAAAATGTATTCCAGATTTCTGCTGTTGGTATCCGTGCTTTTGTTTTTTTTTTGTATTTTTTTCTTTTGTACTCTTCTTGGTTATCAATTTTCTTTGTCTTTTTGTTTGTATAATCAAAAAACTTTTGGTCTTTTTGTTTCCACATCCAATTCTTAAAAATGACTTTCATCAGTTCGGAAATATCAAAAGAAAAATAAGGGGGTTTGTCTATCCTGTCCAAAAAAAGCAAGGAATGCACATTTGCTTGAAACAGTTCCCAAGTAGCGGTTTTACGTCTTTGTGCGCGCATGGAGCTTTTGATTATACCTCGACGAAAATCCGATTGTTGTAAATAATGCATCAAAGTTACTTGTTTTGCTGGTCCAAGATTCTTAGTATATTTGGTATTAGTATAAGTATTGGTATTTGTCTGTTTATCAGTAAAAATCACTACGCGTGTGGACTTTCTTGAACGAATTGACCCCGTTGTAGGTTCTTCCCCTTTTTTCTTTTTTTTTCGTAAATCATTAATTGACCAGCGAGGAACTTTTTTACTAATTTTTTTTATTCCAATTGATTTTTTTCTAATTCTTTGGTGGTTGAAATCCGTTATAACTACATCGAATAAAATTTTTAAAATTAGGATTCGATCTTCTGAATCAATTTTTTCTTGTGTGTGTTCTGCAAATAAAGAACGGACTTTTTCTATTGAAAATGTTGAAAATGATTTTGATTTTATACTAAACTTGTCTAATGTCTGTTCAACTTTGGGATTATTATTAATAAGAAGTAGACTATGAATCTTATTTATCCAAACCGTTCCGGTGCTCTTTTTCCTAGAAATTTTATTTAGCATTGTGGGTGAAAAAAAAAAATGGATTCTTCCACGAGAAAATCCATGCAAAAAAGGATCACATTTTTTAGGTAAGTATTTTTTTTTCTTTTTGAATTTATGAATACACAATTTAGTCCTTTTTTCAAGTACATTCAGAGCCAGAGCTCCTTTATCTAAAACTTCAATTCTTT